GATTATGCTTTTACTCAAGGAGAAGATACTGTATTAGCTGCTATGGCACACCGGTGTCCTGAACAAGATCTTTCAATTGGGAGTACAAAAGAGATAGAAACTAAATCTATACAAAAACTTTTTTCTTTTCTTCCCACAGATAAGAATAAAACAGCGAAACATTTTACGAAGAATTCGAATGCTAAACATTCATTAGTGCTTTTTGGGTCAATACCTTCAACGGTAGCTTCTCAACTCAGCTTAGAATTGAATCGTCAATCAATTCAAGTATCAGGTTGGTTACCTGCGCAAAGATATATGGAGTTACCTATGTTAGGTAATAATGTTTATGTTTGTGGTGTCAACCCATTTCTAAGTAGAACGGCAACGACTCTAATGAGACGTCGTAAATGTAAGCTAATTGGCGCACCTTTTCCTATTGGTCCGGATGGAACCCGTGCTTGGATCGAAGAAATTTGTTCTGTTTTTGGTATTGAAACTCAGGGCTTAGAAAGCAGAGAACAACAAATATGGGAAAGTTTAAAGAATTATCTCAATCTAGTACGCGGAAAATCTATTTTTTTCATGGGAGATAATCTTTTAGAAATCTCTTTAGCCAGATTTTTAATAAGATGTGGAATGATTGTCTACGAGATTGGAATACCGTATATGGATAAACGGTATCAAGCTGCAGAATTGAAGTTTTTGCAAATGACATGTAAAAAAATGTCTATACCAATGCCTAGAATCGTGGAAAAACCTGATAATTATAATCAAATACAGCGTATGCGTGAATTACAACCGGATTTAGCTATAACCGGAATGGCACATGCTAATCCATTAGAGGCTAGGGGAATTAACACAAAATGGTCAGTTGAATTTACCTTTGCTCAGATTCATGGATTTACTAATGCAAAAGAGGTTTTGGAACTTGTAACACGTCCTTTACGTCGTAACAATAATTTGGAAAACTTAGGTTGGACAGACTTAGTTAAAGAGAAATAAAAGGCAAGAAGGAGATTATTTTTCTATTGAATAGAAAAATAATCTCCTTCTTTTAAAAACAGATAAACTTTATTCTATTGTAATCCCACCCTATCAAGGAAGGTTTTTTATTATGATAACAAGCATTCCCTTTTTGCTTTTTACTCCATGGATTCCGATATTAACATGGATAAAGTTTTCAAGCACATTTATTTTATTCGGATTATATTATGGGTTTCTTATTACATTACCTATCGGCCCCTCCCAACTTTTATCCATAAGAGCTTTTTTATTGGAGGGTAATCTTGGGGGGATGGTGGCTATTACTGGTTCTATTTTAGGACAATTCATTATTTTTTTATCGGTTTATTATTCACCTCTTTATATTTTGTTACTAAAACCTCACATATTCAGTTTATTACTTTTATATTATATTTTCTTTTACTGGTACAAAATAAAAGATCTTTTAAGTTATCAATCCTTAAGACCCATAATATCACTTCGCGATTTCAGAGCATATCATTTATTTTTAAATAGTATGTTCTTCCAATTATTAAATCCTATTCTTTTACCAAGTCCTTTTTTAGCAAGATTATTGAATATTTTTTTCTTTCGATACAGTAACAATATTCTATTTCTAACAAGCACTCTTGTAGGTTGGTTGTATGGTCAATATTTATTTATAAATATTAGTAAAATATTATTATTTCGTATAGAAGCAGATTCACCTATACTTTATCTTTTGGTAAAACGTATCATTCATCGAATTTTTAGTATTACCATATTGAGTTTTTGTCTATTACATCTTGGCCGAATTCCAGTACCTTTTATTACGAAAAAAATCATTGATAATGTTCAATTAAATTTTTCAAAACGGGAAGATTCCATATTCTCAAAAAAATCATGGCCTAGTCTCTTTTTTGATTACAAACAATGGAAAAGACCCTTGCGATATATAGAAAATAGTCGGTTTAGTACTCAAAGTCCCGTGAAGAAAAGAGTATCTCAATATTTTTTCAATCCATGTCTAAGTGATGGGAAACCAAGACTATCTTTTACATATTTACCTACTGTAGCAATCTTTGAAAAAAATTTTGGAAAGTATGTTCAATTCCCGATATCTAGCTGTTTTATTGAAGAATGGGTGAAAACTAAGCAGAGAGAAAGAGAATTTTTATATAACGAATTTCAAGACAGAGTAAAGTTTTTATATAGTGAATTTTATATGCCAGAAGTCAGGCAAAAAAAAACGGGATTATGCAATTTGAAAGAGAAAATTTTTACTAAAAATTACAATCCTTTATCAATACAAGACTCTCAAACCATTGTGATAAAAAAATCATCTTGGCTTCTAAACGATGAATACAATAAATCAAAGAAAATAAAAAACTCTCAGATTTTCTATGAAAAAAATAATAAGCTTAAAGATTGGATTTCCAAGGAATGGAAAGAACTAGAATATAAAAATTTTGTATTACCTTGGGAACCACTAACCAGAGATGCCCGTCGTATTTTAGGCTTACTCATCAATAAATCAAGCAAAGGAAATTTTGTGCAAAATTTCAAACAAATGAATTTTTTTGATGGGGATACAAAAATGGAATTCGACGAAAAAACTAACTTTTCGAGTGTCAATATACGCAAAAAAAGTAGTCGAAAATCAACCCTCAATTGGGAATTTGTATTAAATTTATCCTCTCGACAAAAAGCTTTATTTTTTGATTATTTAGAGATAGATCGCTGGAATACACTAAAAGTTTATTGGAAAAGTTTATTCTTTGGTGATATAAATCGAATCAAAAGTTTATCTTCTCGAATTAATAAATTTTTTTTTTTTAGGGATTTTAATAAGGAAATTGCTAGATGGACACCTGATTCAAAAAATGATAAATTTGATGTGATAGCCATGGGGGTAACCGATATTCGTCAAAGAAAAGTGAAAAATCTTGGATATTTGATAAAAGGAAGAGATAAGAGAAGAAAAATTGTGAGACGTTTTTCACAACAATCTGATTTTCGTAGAAAATTAGTAAAAGGTTCGATGCGTGCTCGAAGGCGTAAAACTTTAATATGGAAAATGTTTCAACTCAAAATAAATTCTCCATTTTTTTCAAGAATACTAGAAAAGCCTACTTTTTTTATACCTTATTCTCCTAAGCAAAATGGTTTTGAATTGGAATCAACATTCAAAAGAAATTTAGTAAATAAAAACCCATATTTTTTAAAAGAAAAAATTTCCGTTTTTGATAAAACAAAAGCAGATCGTCTTGCAATAGCAAATAGATGGGATTTTCCGTTGGCTCAATGGGGTAGGGGTTGGTTGTTAATAATACAGTCATATATTAGAAAATATGTTTTACTACCATCATCAATAATAATCAAAAACATTTGTCGTTTATTCCTGTTCCAAAACCCCGAATGGCATGAAGACTGGATCGAATGGAATAAAGAAATTCATATAAGATGTACTTACGATGGTACAGAAGTCTCAGAGAAGGGATTACCAGAACAATGGTTAAGAGATGGTCTCCAGATAAAAATAATATACCCATTTCATTTAAAACCTTGGTATAAAACCAAATCCTACAATTTAAATCTGGAAAAAAACTCATTATTTATGAAAGAAGATAAATTTCATTATTGTTATTTAAGTGCTTGGGGTTTCTTGACCGATCTACCATTTGGTAATATGAAAAAACAACCGTCGTTTTGGAAACCAATAAATAGGGGATTTCTACGGTGGAGGAAAAATATATTTCATAACTTTTTTACAAAAATAACTCAAAAAAAATCTAACAAAGTTTCTGGATTAAACTTGGATTCTGGAAAAAAAATTGAAATGGGTGTTAGAGATACTCATCTATTATCCAATAAAAAAAATAATTTAGTTTTGGAAATGCCAAAAGATTCTAAATATGAAAATGAAATTTATATACAAAAATTAGAAAATTTACTTTTGAAAAAAAATAAAACATCAATATATTCTAATCATAGGCAACAAAAAAATGATTTTTTTGACATAAACATCGAGAGAATAAAACTAATAAAACGAGTAATCCAAATTAAACAAATAATTAGTCAATTTTACCGAAAAAATATAGAATTTATGAAAAAATGGTTTTCTAATTTGGAAATTAATATTCTGAAAATTGAAATAAGTTGGAAAATACAAATAGAAGTTATAAAAGAATTCTTTATGAATCTATTTGAAAATTAAAGTAGAAATAGACATTTTATTGTTAATAATAAACTATTGAAAAAAATTACGTTAATCCTAACTCAATGATGATATTACCGTCTCAAGCATATGTACTTAGAAAGATATGGGAAATAAAAACAAATAATAAAGCTTATCTAAAAAGTTTATTAAAGTCTTGGACATTTCATTTATTTATTAAAAATAATTTTAGAATTTGTTTGCAAAAACATGGAATTTTCAATTCTTCGAAACTTTTTAATCTTGAGGAAAAAAATTGGAAGGAATGGATAAAGAATTTTAATCGATACAACTTATCCCCAAAGATATGGCATAGCATTGCTCCCCAAAAATGGCGTTTTAAAGTTAGCGAACATTGGAAAAAAAAGAAAGCTTTTAATGCAAGAGAAAGAGAAAAATTAATTATTTCTGATTTTTCAATAAATTATTTTGTGGAGGTAGCCAGAAAAAGTAACAAATTATTTAAAAATAATGTTTTTACCTATAAGTTTTTCGATCCAATACAAAACCAATTAACTCATAAGTTTTTTCAATTTGGAGGAAAACCTGTACATGATGATATCATTATTAATAAAATACAGAAATATCCGTTTCTTACCAATGGAAAAAGAATTTTTCCACATTATTTAACAAACGAAAAAAAAATCTTCTTTGAATATAATCTTTTATTATGGTTTGTACCTGAATTTGTAGAACGAGGAAGTAAATACAAAAAAATATGGGATTTGGATACTTCCATTATAAAATATAAAAATTTTGAAATATTCCGGAATAAAGAGTTACTTAGAGAGAGAGAACTTAACCAATCTATTCGGCAATGGAGATGGAAATCCAGAAATTCTGAGAAAAGGTTTAAAAAATTGGGTAATATGGCATCTCTTATGACTTTTATGCAAAATCAAGAGACAATGGTTTCCCTTTCGATAAAAATGAGAAAAGATTTAGATTTATTTCGTCTTTTTCTTCGTCGAAATAATAACTTCAATCGATTAGCAATAAATTCAGAACATCGTTTACCTCGCTTGCTGGACAATCAATTTTTGATATATAAATTAATAAGTGTATCCTTAAATTTTAAACAACGTGTAACTAAACTATCAAATTTAGATAATATAGATGAATATTTTTTGGCTAAAAATATAAGTAAAAACCGAAAAAAAAATTTAATTTTACGGAATTCGTCAAACCTAGAAGATCTTCTACTTTCAAAACGGCGTCGAGAATTTCGAATACTAAATTCTTTAACTTTACACAGGAACAAAAATAAAAAATTAGAGGAAAGTCTGTTGAAAAAAGTACGAGGTCAAAACAAAATGAGTGAAAGAAATACGAAAAAAAAAATCAACCGTTTTATTTGGCCCAGTTATCGGTTTGAAGATCTAGCTTGTATGAATCGATTTTGGTTCAGTACAATGAATGGAAGTCGATTTTCCATGTTGAGATTTCGTATGTATCCTATTGTATAATTGTCTAAGCTGAAGGCTTCAAAATAAATTATACATTTTCTTCTAAAATATGGTTTTTTGCAAAATTCTATTCTACCTTTCTTATCATATATTTTCAACGAAAACTTGAGAAAATTTATGATTATGTTTTTCCTCTCTGTCCCAGGAAGAATAAGTTTATGCCAAGCAACTAATTAATTGATTTATTATGCTTAAAAAAAAGGAAGGATCGATTGAATCCCAAATATATCGTTTAACTGATCGTGTTATAAAACTCACATATCATTTAAAAAAAAACGGTAAAGATTATTCATCTCAAAGAGGTTTGTGGAAAATATTAGGTAAACGTAAACGTCTTCTAATTTATTTGTTTGAAAAAAAATTTACAAGTTATCAAAATTTAACTAAGGAACTTGGAATTCGTAGATTGAAAAAAATTAATTATTAATAATTTAACTTATTTGATAGGAAAATTCTAATTTATGATACTTACTGGGAAGAAAAGACCAATGATAGTAAGTATGGGTCCTCATCATCCGTCAATGCACGGGGTTTTAAGACTCATCGTAACTCTTGAGGGAGAGAATGTTTCGGATTGTGAACCTGTATTAGGTTATCTACACAGAGGAATGGAAAAAATAGCTGAGAATCGAACGGTTGTTCAATATCTTCCTTATGTTACAAGATGGGATTATTTAGCAACGATGTTTACAGAAGCTATTACAGTAAATGGACCTGAAAAATTAACAAATATTCAAGTACCTCGAAGAGCTAGTTATATTAGAGTTATTATGTTAGAACTAAGTCGTATTGCATCTCATTTATTATGGCTTGGTCCCTTCATGGCAGATATCGGAGCACAAACACCTTTTTTTTATATTTTTAGAGAGAGGGAAATGATATATGATTTATTTGAGACTGCTACGGGCATGCGAATGATGCACAATTATTTTCGAATTGGAGGAGTTGCTGCAGATTTGCCATATGGATGGATCGATAAATGTTTAGATTTTTGTGACTATTTTCTACCCAAAATTATAGAGTATGAAAAACTTATAACAAATAATCCAATTTTTTTAGCACGGGTTGAAGGAATAGGTATAATTGGGGGGAATGAAGCTATAAATTGGGGTCTTTCAGGACCCATGTTACGAGCTTCTGGAATTCGATGGGATTTACGAAAAGTAGATCACTATGAATGTTATGATGAATTAGATTGGCAAACCCAATGGCAAGCAGGAGGAGACTCATTAGCTCGTTATTTGGTAAGAATAGGAGAAATGAAAGAGTCTACTAAAATAATTCAACAAGCTTTAAAGGCCATTCCGGGAGGGCCCTACGAAAATTTGGAAGCTAGAAGAATGAGTGGGGGAAAAAAATCAGAATGGAATTCATTTGAATATCAATTTATTAGTAAAAAACCGTCTCCTACTCTCAGATTACCCCGACAGGAACACTATGTGAGAGTAGAAGCCCCTAAAGGAGAATTAGGTATTTTTTTAATTGGAGATGATAGTGTGTTTCCGTGGCGATTAAAAATTCGACCACCCGGTTTTATAAATTTACAGATTCTTTCTCAATTGGTTAAAGGAATGAAATTAGCAGATATTATGACAATTTTAGGTAGTATTGATATTATTATGGGAGAGGTTGATCGTTAAAATGATCTTGAATAAAAATTTAGAAAAACCTATTGTTCAAAACTTTTCCACATCCATATTTTACGAAGAATTTATTTACTCTATACAAATTTTAGTTTCTATTCTCACTCTCATGTTAGCAGTTACTATGGGAGTATTAGTTATAGTTTGGCTTGAGAGAAAAATATCTGCTGCGATACAACAACGCATCGGCCCTGAATATGCTGGTCCCTTAGGGATCATTCAACCTCTAGCAGATGGAGTAAAACTTTTTTTAAAGGAAAATATTCTTCCATCACAAGGGGACCCCAATTTATTCAACGTAGGACCTGTTTTGGTTATCGTACCTGTCTTCCTAAGTTTTTTAGTAATTCCTTTTTATCAAAATATTATTTTAGCCAATTTAGGTATAGGGGTCTTTTTTTGGATTGCCGTTTCTAGTATCGTTCCCCTTGGACTTCTTATGTCTGGATATGGATCAAATAATAAATATTCTTTTTTAGGTGGTTTGAGAGCAGCTGCTCAATCAATTAGTTACGAAATTCCTTTAGCCTTGAGTGTTTTATCCGTAGCTCTACGTGTGATTCGTATAATTCCCTAATTCAAAGAATTTTTATTTAATTGATTGGTGATTATCATTTCAATATATGATAAAACTGGATAGTTATATGGGTGAAATTAAACAGTATTCTATTGTTTGCAGTCAAAAAATTTAATCCCATCCTCTTTGTACAAGAGTGAAAGCTTCGTACAATTAAACAGTACATTCCTAGACAAATGATTAGCCATCAATGTCTGTAGCGGAAAAAATCAAAAAAATTGATTAAGCGAGAGTAGCGGATGAGAGAGATCGAAATGCACGGGAAGGCCGGTGTAGCAGAATATAAAAAATAAAAAGAATAATAAGGACTTTACATTGGTAGAGATGCTTTAGCAGTACTTCCTTAAAAACCTCCTTGAGCATATATTCCTATCTACTAAAAATAACTATCTGGAACGAAATAATTTTTTTGCAGTTCTCCCATAACAAATTACTTAGTATATTTAAAATACTTTAACTGTTTTTTGAAATTGGAGCTAGCGCTGGCGAAAAACTGTAAAAATCGAGATGAATTCAAAAGCTTATTATAGCTGACAGAATTTCCTTAGTAACTAAACCTTAAAATGTATTTTAATCTTCATTACTATTGAGGAGCCGTATGAAATGGAAAGTTTCACGTACGGTTTTGGAATAGAGATATTTATAGTAATATGAATATCGATTATATTTGTCGAACAGTTTAAGTACAATCGATATAGTTGAAGCACAATCAAATTTTGGGTTTTGTAGTTGGAATATTTGGCGCCAACCTATTGGTTTCATAGTTTTTTCCATTTCTTCCTTGGCAGAATGTGAAAGATTACCTTTTGATTTACCAGAGGCAGAAGAAGAATTGGTTGCAGGATATCAAACTGAATATTCTGGTATTAAATTTGCATTGTTTTATCTTGCTTCATATCTAAATTTATTGCTTTCAGCATTATTTGTTACAATTCTTTATCTAGGAGGTTGGCATTCTCCTATATCTTTTTTTTTTAACCCGACCTATCCAGAATGGAATTCCTCTCTCGATCGAATTTTTGATATCACCAATATAATGATGGGGATAATTATTACAATAGCTAAAGCATATTTATTTTTGTTCATCTGTATAATGACTAGATGGACTTTACCTCGGATTAGAATAGATCAATTATTAAATCTTGGATGGAAATTTTTATTACCTATTGCTCTAGGCAATTTACTATTGACAGCATCTTTACAAATTTTTTCATTATAAAAACTTTATTGTTGTTTTCCACAAACTAATTTTTAAAAATTAGTTTGTGGAAAACAACAATAAAGTTTATTAAGAATAAGGACTTTTTCCCTATGTTTTTTTCTAATATCACCGATTTTATGAACTACGGCAAACAATCGATACAAGCTGCTCGATATATTGGTCAAGGTTTTATGATTACATTAGATCATATGAATCGTTTACCAATGACAATTCAATATCCTTATGAAAAATTAATACCGTCTGAGCGTTTTCGGGGCCGTATTCATTTTGAATTTGATAAATGTATAGCTTGTGAAGTATGTGTGCGTGTATGTCCGATAAACTTACCCGTTGTTGATTGGGAGTTGCGAAAAACATTGAAAAAAAAGCAATTGAAAAGTTATAGCATTGATTTTGGAATTTGTATCTTTCGCGGAAACTGTGTTGAATATTGTCCAACAAATTGTTTATCAATGACTGAAGAATATGAACTTTCAACTTATGATCGTCATGAATTAAATTATGATCAAATTGCATTAGGTCGATTACCTATATCAATAGTAGAAGACTCCACTATTGATATAATTTCTAATTTAACAGCATTATCCAAGAGAGTTATGAAAGCACATCCAAATTCAATAAATGTTACTAATTTCTCAAATTAGATTATGTACTTATTGGGTCTTGTTTATGTTGTTCCGATTTAATAGGAATATGTAAAATTAATGGATTGTATTATAAAACCTATGAAATTACCCAACCCATTTTTTGAAATTATTTTTCTCTTCATTGAATTAAGTATTATTTTAGGAAGCTTCGGTGTTGTTTTATTTAACGATATAGTTTATTCAGCTTTTTTACTAGGATCTGTTTTCCTTTCCGTCTCTCTCTCATACTTTTTATTAGATGCAGATTTTGTAGCTACTGCACAGATCTTAATTTATGTCGGAGCTATCAATGTTTTAATAATATTCGCGGTCATGCTAATAAATAAAAAACAATCGGATAATAATCTTTTTACATTTTGGACTATAGGTGATGGGATCACCTCAATAATTTGTACTAGTATCTTTTTGATTCTAAATAATGTCATTTCAAATACGGAATGGTCTAAAATCCAGTCAATCGTGGACGCAAATAAAACAGAAAAGATACTATCGATTGATACTATTCGTCGTATTGGATCAGAATTTCTAACCGATTTTATTGTTCCATTTGAGTTGATGTCAATTATTCTCTTAATTGCGTTAATAGGTGCTATTACATTAGCTCGAGGAGAACACGTGATTATTATGGATGGAAAAATGTTGCAAAATAAAAAATAATTTTTATATTTATTATTTGAGATAATAATTTATCCAGACTTGATAAAAAAAGGTTTTATAAGGATTTTCATGTTAGAAAATATTCTTAATTTAAGTGCTTTTATGTTTTGTATAGGTATTTTCGGATTGATCACGAGTAGAAATATGGTTAAAGCACTAATGTGTTTAGAATTAATTCTCAACGCGGTTAATATAAATTTAGTCACTTTTTCTAATTTTCTCGATAATTCACAAATAAAAGGAGAAATTTTTTCTATTTTTGTAATAGCTATTGCGGCAGCCGAAGCTACTATTGGGTTAGCACTTGTTTTAACTATTTTTCGTAATAGAAAGTCAGTTCGTATTGATCAATTCGATTTGCTAAAATGGTAATGATTTCATCACAATTAGTATATAAAAATTTAATTGTGATTAATAATCTCTTTGGTTTTTCATGCGTAAGAAGCTTTTATGTTCTGTGTTTTCACCTATTCAATTCAAGGTTATTAATATTTTGATAGGAGTTACAAAATCCAATGGCACATTCCGTGAAAATTTATGATACATGCATCGGTTGTACTCAATGTGTTAGAGCATGCCCAACAGATGTACTGGAAATGGTACCTTGGGATGGCTGTAAGGCGAGTCAAATAGCATCTGCTCCTCGAACAGAGGATTGTGTAGGTTGTAAAAGATGTGAATCTGCGTGTCCAACAGATTTTTTAAGCGTACGTGTTTATCTAGGACCCGAAAGTACCCGTAGTTTAGGTCTTGCATATTAAGATTTATGTGATCGAGTAAATAATGCTTCGTATATTTTTTTAATACTAGAACCTAAACCTATTAATAGGTTCTAGTATTAAAAAAATACTTTATATTTACCTCCATTATGAACCATTATCCCTGGCTAACCACAATTGTTATGTTCCCCATATTGGCAGGATTATTTATTCCTTTTTTTTCGTCCGAAGGTAATAAAATTATTCGATGGTACACTTTAGGAATTTGCCTTTTAGAATTTCTTTTAATTATCTATATTTTTTGTTACCAATATGAATTTAATAATCATCATATCCAATTAAAAGAAGATTATAGCTGGATAGATTTTATGGAGTTTCATTGGAGATTAGGTATTGATGGGTTTTCTATCGGCCTCATTTTATTGACAGGATTTATAACAACTCTAGCAAGTTTAGCTGCTTGGCCAGTTACACGAAATCCACGATTATTTTATTTTTTGATGTTAGCCATGTATAGTGGACAAATAGGTTTATTTGCTTCGCAAGATATTCTACTTTTTTTCCTTATGTGGGAATTAGAATTACTTCCCATTTATTTGTTACTAGTTTTTTGGGGAGGGAAACGCCGTCTATATGCAGCTACTAAATTTATTTTATACACAGCAGGCAGTTCTATTTTCATTTTAATTGGAGCTTTAGTTATTGCTTTTTACAATTCTAATATTTCCACCTTTGATCTTGAATTTTTAAGTGGAAAAAATTATCCTTTAGGTTTAGAAATCATAATATATTTAAGTTTTTTATTCGCGTATGCTGTTAAGCTTCCAATAATACCGTTTCATACGTGGTTACCCGATACTCACGGGGAAGCACATTATAGTACTTGTATGCTTCTAGCTGGAATACTTTTAAAAATGGGAGGATATGGGTTAGTGAGAATCAATATGGAGTTGTTACCACATGCTCATTCTTTATTTGCTCCTTGGTTAGTCAGTGCCGGAGCTATCCAAATTGTTTATGGAGCCTTAACTTCATTAGGTCAACGAAATTTGAAAAGAAGAGTAGCCTATTCTTCAGTATCACATATGGGGTTTGTACTTATAGGAATTGGATCTTTGACAAATATAGGTCTTAGTGGTGCTATATTACAAATGATTTCACACGGTTTAATCGGTGCTTCACTTTTTTTCCTGTCAGGAATTAGTTATGATAGAACGCGTACTCTTCTTCTCGATCAAATGGGTGGAATTGCTACTTCGATGCCAAAAATATTTGCTTTATTTACTGGTTCATCAATAGCATCATTAGCATTACCTGGTACAAGTGGTTTTGCAGCTGAATTAATGATTTTTTTAGGTATGACTAATAATGATAATTATTCGTTTACCTTCAAAATAATCATTCTTTTAATCCAAGGGATTGGAATCATTTTAACTCCTATTTATTTATTATCTATGTTACGGCAAATGTTTTATGGATATAGATCCTCTGAAATTCAAATTACATATCTTACGGACGCCGTACCACGAGAAATTTTCATTGCCATCTTTATATTCCTCCCAATTATAGGTATTGGCATTTATCCAAATTTTGTCCTATCTATTTGGGATAATAAAACAGATTCGCTCTTATCTCAACTCTTTCCCCGCAATTTACAATATTAAAGTGTCTAATCCTCTTATAATCTTTCTATTTTGATCAACTATACACATAAACTCAATAGAATTTTTAAAGATTCAGTTTCGAATAGTCTCTTTAAGAGACTATTCGAAACTGAATCTTGTTCATTAGAGAAAGTTATAAATTATTTGGTAACAAACCATCCATAACTATGTAAACCTTTTCCCAATAAATTAACACCCAAATAACAAATCCAAATTATAGTAAACCCTAAAGATGCTAGAATAGCAGATTTTTGTGTTCGCCAACCTTTAATCATTCGTGTATGCAAATAAGTAGCAAATATTAACCAAGTAATTAAAGCCCACGTTTCTTTTGGGTCCCAATTCCAGTAAGAACCCCAAGCTTCGTTAGCCCAAACAGCTCCCGACAAAATACCTATAGTAAGAAGGGGAAATCCAAACGTAATAATTCTATAACTATAGTTGTCTAACTCGTTTATCAATTGCCATTTACGAGAATTTATAAAATATAAACTTTTTTGTAGATCAAAATATTTATTATCATCGCATAGTATTTTGTTACAATCTTTATAGAATAAAGAATAAAAAAGAGAATTTTTATTATATTTTATCGGTAACAAATTTTTTTGTTTGGTTGTTATAATTATCCATAAAACTATTGCTAATAATGATCCGCATAAAAGTGCTGAATAACTTAATATCATTGTAGTAACATGCATCATTAACCAATGAGATTGTAACGCGGGAACTAAAGGAAGTAGTTGTTTCATTTCTTTGGGCAAACCTAAGGTTGCAAATCCATGAGCTAACATTGCACTCGGAGCGGTTATTATACCCAACCAGTTATTTTTAGTTTTATATTCTAAAATTGAATGAATTAATGTCAAAGCCCAAGAAAGGAACAAGGATGATTCATATAAATTACTTAAAGGAAAATGTTTTGAGAGAATCCATCTGGTTAAAAGTAATATTGTCATAAATATAAAAACAATTACCATACCTCTTTTTGCAAGGAGATTTATTTTCTTGTTATCAATATAGATAAATTTTGTCCAGTACATAATGGTAACAACGAATAAGAAAAGGAAAGAAATATGAGCCAAAAATTCTTCTAAGATTGTAAATGTCATAATTAAAAATTCAAAAAAAATTTATTGAAATTTTCAATAACTCAAATATTTCATAAATGGATCATTATTTTATTAAGGAGTTTTTGAAAATGAAGTTTGGTAAGAACAGAAAAGATCTATATGTAACTATATTACTACAAACAAAAAAGCTTCTATGCCGCTACTCGGATTCGAACCGAGATGCGCTAGCACTGCTTCCTAAGAGCAACGTGTCTACCAATTTCACCATAGCGGCATCAATATATTTTATCAAAGAATATTTAATTGAACAATATTTCATTTTTTCAGTTGCTAAAATTATTAACATACGGGGTATAGCATAGTCTGGTAGTGTATCATCTTGGGGTGATGAAGGTCGTGGGTTCGAATCCCACTACTCCGAAAAAAACTAACTAAAGAATAATACAAATTTATTTGATTCACTCTTTAGCTAGTTTATCTGTTATTAGTTACTAAAAAATTCTCTCATGAATTGAATTTTATTACAAAACATTTGTTGAAAAAAATGATTAGGATACAACTTTGTTATACTAATATTTCGCTTGAAATAGTTTAGATCAACAATAAATGGGAAGATAATATATCAAAACAATGCTCAAGTTAATCCATCAAACTCCAAAAATGTTTTAAACTAAAACATCCCAAGATTATTGTTTAACTGTTCGAGAGATTCATATGTGTGAAACTCGTATAAATATTCTATTATATCAGTTTTCGCCAACCGAATCAGATTCCGATGAATCAACTAATTTCTGATTTGTAGCATAATAAAAACTTTTGGAACGATTTGTTAAAATAGATTTAGCTAAGGAAAAGGCTTTGAGTGCAATTGTATTAGCTTTATCTTTCCAAATACTTCGACGAATTTTTGTTTTAGATTTTGAAGTTCGTTTCTTTGGAACTGCCATAATAATAAATACCTTATTAAAAAAAAATTGAAAAGAAGTTTTATATATATTTTCCTATTTCTTGGTTGCAAAAAAAGTTGGGGGATTTTAAACTTATTATTTAAGAAAATCAATTTTGTATATTATTCGTATATTTCTTCTCCATCTAGAAAGATTGAATCAACAACAAATCTTGTCGATTTTTGTCTATGACCCAATTTACGTCGAGTTTTTTTCTTCGAAATCATTTTATAAATTGTAATTTTTTTCTCAAAGTAAGGGTGAAGAACGCGACCTTTAACTACAGCACCTTTTAACCACGGATATCCAATCTCGATATCAGATTTTCGACGAATAAGTAAGACACGATAAATTAAGATTTTTGTATTTCGTTCTAATCTACCGGACGTTAATGAAGAAAAATGACGAATATTATAAAATCTTCCAGGCTCTACTCGGAGTTGTTGGCCTCCGGTTTCAATTATGGCATAGGTATTCATTCGAAATTTATTAATATTATTTAGTTTATTGTGAGTGAAAAACTTTATCGCAACGAATTTTTTTATTTGAACTAAAATAAAAAAAATTATATCTTTTACTTTTGAAGAGGAAGACTATAATAATATTATTATATTTTATATTATTATTGAGAATCTATAATATTTTATACATTTTTACTAATGATTGGAAGACAGAAATTATACATTCTCTATATCTCCATAAGTTCAATGTAGTAAATCGTTATAACTGCCCATCCATTCATTATACTTCGTATATGAAGCTTTTCTATAAACCCCCCCCAATTATGGAAATTTTATTTCAAAATGTTTGGCTTGTTCCATTGTTTCCATTCTCTGCTTCCATCTTATGCGCATTAGTTTTATTCCTTCTCCCCAGTTCTATCAAAAAAAGTCGGCATATATGTTCGTTTACTAGTATTTCATTTCTAGCTGTAGCTATGTCTATATCTTTCTATAGCTTTTGGCAACAAATTACAGGCAGTCCTATTTACCAATTTCTTTGGTCCTGGATTGTGAACAAAACAGTTATATTAGAAATAGGTTATTTAATTGATCCATTAAATTCAATTATGTTAATTTTGGTAACCACAGTAGGCGTTACAGTTATGATTTATAGTGATACTTATATGTCGCATGATCAAGGTTATATAAGATTTTTTTGTTATTTAAGTCTCTTTACTGCGTCAATGCTGGGATTAGTTCTTAGCCCGAATCTGATACAAATATACTTTTTTTGGGAACTGGTTGGAATGTGTTCTTATTTATTGATTGGGTTTTGGTTCACCCGACCTAGTGCTGCTGATGCTTGTCAGAAAGCTTTCGTAACAAATCGTGTAGGAGATTTTGGTTTATTATTAGGTATTTTGGGTCTTTATTGGATTACAGGTAGTTTCGAATTCAAAGAAATATCTGAGAGAGTTTTTCAATTGCTTGCTCATGATAAGATTAATCTTATTTTTATCAATATATGTGCTATTCTCCCGTTTTTAGGTCCGATCGCAAAATCTGCACAATTTCCACTACATATATGGTTACCTGACGCTATGGAAGGACCTACCCCCATATCTGCTCTTATCCATGCCGCGACCATGGTTGCAGCAGGTATTTTTTTGGTTGCACGAATGTTTCCTCTTTTTCAGATGTTACCTCCAGTTATGGGGATAATTTCATGGGTTGGTGCCACAACAGCTATCTTAGGCGCCATTATCGCAGTAACTCAGAAAGATTTAAAAAAGGGTTTAGCTTATTCTACAATGTCACAATTAGGTTATATGGTTTTAGCTTTGGGTATAGGATCTTATAAGGCTAGTTTATTCCATCTTGTTACACATGCTTATTCAAAAGCCTTATTATTCCTCGGTTCAGGTTCAATTATTCATTCTATTGAACCCGTCGTTGGATATCATCCGAGTAAGAGTCAAAATCTTAATTTTATGGGTGGTTTACGAAAACATATGCCGATAACTGCATTAACTTTTTTATCAGGGACGCTATCCCTTTGTGGTATTCCACCTTTCGCTTGTTTTTGGTCCAAAGATGAGATTCTTATTAATAGTTGGGGCTATTCCCCCGTTTTAGGGTTTGTGACATTCTTCACAGCAGGATTAACCGCTTTTTATATGTTTCGCATATATTTATTAACTTTTGAGGGTGATTTTAGGGGTCACATATTCGATAATAAATATCAAAAGCAAGATTTTTCTTTAATTTCGATATGGGGAAAAAATGAAGAATTCAAAAAAACAGAACAAAATAATTTTTCTTTTTCGACAAAATTATTAACGAAAAATGTATTGTATCCCAAAGAACCTGATAATATTATGTTATTTGCATTAATTTTATTAACGATACCCACTTTATTTATAGGAGTAATCGGAGAGTCTTTTTTACAAGAACAATTTGAATCTGATTTTCTTTCTAATTGGTTATATCTATCTATAAATTCTTTAGAAAATACTCATGCGGAAAAAGTAATCGAAATTTTGGTAAAAGCGATACCATCTATTGCAATAGCTTTTAGTGGGATTTTTATCGCTTTTATTTTATATGGTTCGAGTTTTTTTAATTTGAAAACCCTTTCTATTTTTAAAAAATTGAAAAATTTTTCTTTCATTCCGAAATCATTTTATTCATTTTTATATAATTGGTCTTATAACCGAGGTTATATTGATGAATTTTATAATTTACTGTTTGTAAAAAGTTTGAGGT